ATTCGGCTTTGCGCTATAGTTAGCTCAGCACCAATCAAGAATCCCCAAGGAATTCCAAGAATTCTTGGTATACATTTGTTCCAACTCTCAACCCTCTTTTCTAGATTCATGGATATTGAATCAATCGAACGCACTTCTAAGACCTGTTCTACTTTTGGAAGACCCTGTGTTATATCACCAGATCTCGATTTTTCATATATAAATGTAACTAATGTATCTCCTTCGTAAAGGGTTTCCCCATAATGGCCATGAACAGTTGCTCCGGGGGTGGCCAAATAAGGCTTAGCTGATCGTATCACTATCGAGTCAACTTGAACAAGTATAACTTGACCCGATTTGAGGGGCGGTCCATTTTTGGCTATACATACATTTTCACAAATAAACTGTCCAAGACTAATTATTTTAGATGTCTCTGCACAATAATTGTGATGGAGAAAAGACCAATTCAAATTGAATGGATTTAAAATAATGTTACGGCATGGATCGGGATTAAAAATTTTTCCATTTTCATCCATTAAATAATATTTTAATTTAATCACTTGAAAAGTCTGTTTTAAATTGTCAAGTTGCAAATATTTAGTTACTAAGATCTGATTATGAGTTATTAAATGGTAAGATGAATAAAAATTCTCAATTGGAAGGCATGTTCCTAAAGGGCCCAATGAATTCCTAATTGGAATTAGGGGATCTTTTTTAATTGATTCTTTTATCACACTGTGATATTTTACATCTTTGAATGGCTCCATTCGAGAACAATTGGCTGCTGACAAAATTATCAACGACTGACATTCCTTATTTCTATTCAACAACGTATGAATAGTTCCTTGAGGTTGGTTAAGAGATTGTTGAATTTTTGCCTTGGAATAGGAATAAATGGCAGAAAAGGGGTTGATATTGGTACAATCTGATCCATTATCAGAGAGCAATCCTGACCCCGACGGATCATTCCTTTTTCCGATATACGAAATAGGGGATTTCACTAAGTTGATTCTTAGGAAATGTCGAATCAAACCATTTGTCCTTATTTCAACAAAAGAAGCACGGGCTTCTTCGCAAGAAGAACTTTTTTTGTCTTGGTTCCAATTCAATACTAAACAAGTCCGAACTAATTGAATACTTGTGTCAGAAATTCCTCGAATCGGTTTGCCATTTCCATAAAGGATATAATTGACAATTCGAAGTTGCACATTATCCCTTTCCTGCAATGGATCCGGTGGAAAAAGGGTTCCTAAATTTATACCGTCCGTTATTTCATATGTGACGACAGGTCGAACTAAAACAAAAAACCTTTTCTTACTAGGTGTAATTCGTTGGACATAGATCCAATTTTTAACTTTTTTGTATTCCTTGGAATTTCTTTTTCCTGTTCCTGGTGGTATCAAAACGCCGGTATGTCTGGATATCTTATCCGTCTCTCCAGGAAAATGGATATCTCCAGAAAAGATTTTCAGTTCAATTCGTTTTTTTTTTCTCTCCACCCGGACCAACCCACCGACTCGGCTTCTTAGATTTAAGGTGATTTGTGTATCGACCCCAACGATACTATTGTTCCGTACCATTATGGAAGAAGATCCGGGCAAGATATGCACCTCTTCAGGAATGAAAAAAAATCGATCTACTTTCATTTGGTATTTTGGCCTAAATTCCTTGACTCCTCGATACTCAATCAAATCCTCTTTTTTGATGACTGAATGCGTTTCTATAGTCCCATATTTAATAATGCCCGAACTCTTTCTTCTGTATCGAGGATCATCGAAATAAGCAAGAATACTATTTCGACGGAAAATACCATTTACGGGGATTTCAATCGAGATACCTGAACAGGGCATTAGTTCATTCTCGAGTTCTTGAATCGAGTGTAGTGGAATGATGAATTTATTTCTTCGCCTTTTTGACAATAAATCAGAATTCCCGTGAAGAATAGGCGAATATACGAGATTATACTGACCAGTACATATGATTCGATTAAGGTCTGAATAATCAGGAATCCTATCTTCTTTTTGACCATAAAAATCCGAACTAAACAATTTCTGCCTCGCCTGATCATTGGTTACTGAGAGGTTAGAAGTATATCTTCGCTTGCCAGAAAGAGAATGCGCATTCATTTGATCCTGATCCTTGTGGATCGAAAGGTAGACTAGACTGGACCTGCACGGCCCTCCTAATAATATCCATAAATGACTTGTTTTTGGTAATAGATGAACATTACCATATGTAAATTCGGGTGCATGATAGACATCGGTACTCCAGTGCATTTCTCCGTCTGAATCAGAATAAATATGTTTTCGAACCTTCTCTTTAAAATTCAAAGTGGATATTCCTGCGCGAATCTCAGCAATTACTTGTTCTGATTCTACATATTGATCGTTTTGAACTAAAAGCAAACTTTTGGGTGGAATATTCACATTATGTAGAATATCTTCACTCTCAATAGTTACATACAAGTCTATAGAACATAGAAAGGCGGGATGCCCATGACGTGTACGTGTCGGATGAACCA